ACGCGCTACCAAGCTGCGCTACATCCCTTTTTAAGATTGTTGTACAGTGTCATTGTACAAAATCCATGTCTTGTTTTCTACATCGTTCGTTTTTAACCTATTTTTCCTCTACCTTACTACCTATATAATATATATATTAGGTAGAATTATTAGGTAGAATTAGGTATAATGTTCTTGTCATTTTTTTTTTTTTTAGTTTCATATAATCATATGTTTAATCTAATTTTTTTATTATTTATAATTATATTAATTTCTAATTATTCTAATTATATATTATATAAATTATATATTCAAAAATAAATATGAAAATTAAAATATTAAAATAAAATAAAAAAATAATTATAAATAATTAATATGAAAATTAAATAATTAAAATATTTAAAATCTAAAAATATATTATTATTATATTAATATTCTAAATTAATATTATAATATTTAATATTAAATTAGAATTATAATAATATTTACTATAACGTAATTAACTTAATATAACTAATATCTAACTAATATAACATAAACATATATATTATTAACATATCAACAATATATAATATATAACATAACATATATATTATTAACATATAACATATATATAATATAAATATAATTATATAAATATATAATTAATAATAATATATAATATAATAATAAATAATATAATATTTATAATTATAATATAATAATATAATATAAATATATTATAATATAATAATAATATAATATAAATATATAATAATAATATAAATATATAATATATAATAATAAATATATAATATAAATATAATATAATAATAATATAATGATTAATAATAAAGAAAAAAATTTAAAATAAATAAATATCAAAGAAGAAGGAGGATTTAAAATGCGAGATATAAAAACATATCTCTCCACGGCACCTGTGCTAACCACTCTATGGTTTGGGTCTTTAGCGGGTCTATTGATAGAAATTAATCGTTTATTTCCAGATGCCTTGTCATTCCCCTTTTTTTAATTCTAATTGAATTCTTGTCTTGTATTGATATGTGAAGAAATGAAGAAGATTTGAGATACCATTCCACGTAACATGGCTTCAATTTAGATCCCCTTTTCTTTAGGATAGGAAAAAAAAGTGTATCGAACCTCAGTCAAAATACAGTGAATCTACGATATAATTTGGGATAAAAGAAATCGAAATGTGGATTAGGAATTAGGATAGGAAAGGAATAATTCCTAGTTAGAAAAAATTGTATTACTTAATTATTACTATATTTAATATTCTTATATTAATATTAATGAACTTCTATTAATGAATATGACTCTCTTTCTTTATTGTTTTAGATTATAGTACTTCGAAGTCATTCGACTTCTAATAATAATAATATTTTTAAATTCCATCTCTAGTTAGTAAATATATATTTTTTATTTTATTTTGTTTTTGGTTCGGATCAAAAACAAAAATGAGGAGAGTTAAAAAGTGAAGTCGATCCAAAATGAAAAGGAGGTCCATGGCCAAGGGTAAAGATATCAGAATTATAGTGATTTTGGAATGTATCAGTTGTGTTCGAAAGGGTGTCAATAAAGAATCGCCGGGCTTTTCTAGATATATTACTCAAAAGAATCGACACAATACACCCAATCGATTAGAATTGAGAAAATTTTGTCGCTATTGTCAAAAATATATGATTCATGGGGAAATAAAGAAATAGATGGAACAGAATGCATGTGTGATTTTTCCAAGGAGCGGGAAGAGTAAGAACTTGACATCTTCACATAGATAATACAAACCAAATCCTATTTTGGTCGGATCTTAAATGAATAAAAAAAAGTAGAATTGTATTTTCTAGATTATTTTATTTATATTTATATTCTAATTATTATATAATATTTCATTATTCTAATTATTTAATTATTATTATATTATTATAATTCTAAATTATTAAATTATATTAAATTATAATTATATATTTATATATTAAGAATATTATATAATTATATATAAGATATAAGTATAAGAAATAAACAAACAAGGAATAAGCAAACCATGGATAAATACAAACAACCTTTTCGTAAATACAAGCGATCTTTTCGTAGGCGTTTACCCCCAATTGGATCGGGGGATCGAATCGATTATAGAAACATGAGTTTAATTAGTCGATTTATTAGTGAACAAGGAAAAATCTTATCTAGACGGATGAATAGGTTGACCTTGAAACAACAACGATTAATTACTATTGCTATAAAACAAGCTCGTATTTTATCTTCGTTACCTTTTCGTAATAATGAGAAACAATTGGAGAGAGGGGAGTCGATCCCTAGAACTACAGGTCCTAGAACCAAAAATAAATAGACATACTCCTCAAAACTCCAATAGGAACTCAAGCTCAGATTAATGTTTTGCTCGAAAAACCTAGAATCCCGAGTTGATTCTTGTGTTATAAAATGTTATAAAAAAGGAAAAATGGGTAATAAATTTTTTTTTGAAAGATGCTCGTTTATTTCAAATCTTAATTTCTTTTTCTTCTATCTTCCCGGAGTCCATTCTCCGGGAAATTCTGTTTCAATCATTCTTGTTTCCTGTATAGTATATTCTTATATTCTATTAAGATTCTTTTATTCCTTTATTTGTATTTGATTGATTAATGATTTTATTTGAAATCATATCAAAACAAATCTTATTTGATAGGACTATTTGCACAAGTATTTTACGATTCAGAAGCAATTGTTTCTTGTACAGATTGTGTATGAATCTACTATAACTATAGGATACCATATCCTGACGAGTTACTGCATTTATCCGAGTGATCCACAAACGACGAAAATCTCTCTTTTTCCTGCTCCTATCTCGATGAGAGGAACCCAAAGCTCTCATTCTTTGTTGAGTACTCGTTCGAGTAAGTCTTGAATGAGCCCCTATAAAGGTTGAGACAAATAGACAAATTTTTTTTCGACGTCTTCGAGCTGTATATCCCCGTTTAACTCTGGTCATTAAATCAAATGAAACTTTCTTGAATAACTAATGTATTTATCTTCTTTCAGTCATACTTTTCCTCCGGTCGATTAATAACAAAACGGATTTTTCCGATATATAAAATATAAATTCCAATGGCTTTTGCTACTATGACCTTCCCGACCACAATTTTTACTTCCGGGTATCTTGCCTGGAAATAAGAAATTCTACTGCTGCTAAATAGTGGGTTTCCTCGTTTCTATGGCAACTTTTTAAACGGTGAGGTCCTCTCTATACACCGGAGCCTCTTCTTTACATTTCATCGAATTTTATTGTGAACTTGTATAGTTCACACTCTTTGGCTCTACCCCATCCTTTTTTCAATTAGAATTATTTTTTTTTTTCTAATTATAATTAGAAAGTAATAGTCCTTTTCACAAAAAAGCTATCCATACAGTGACGGCATTTAATTCTGTAAAGTAAAAGTTGGCTAGGTAGCTGACCCTGTTAGTCCGTTTTTTTTTCAAGAATAAGAATAGGAGCATAACCCTTTTGCTTCTTATAAGACTATTTCCTCCGCTTAATGGATAACTATTTGCTACCAATGGAGAATTGCTTCTCATCTAAAACGGAGTGATTGGATTTGCACCAATAGAAACCATAAATTACATTACATAATATAATAGGTAAATGATAGATCCTCATTTTTAGATAGTTATTTAGATAGTAAATTAAATGGCGGTCTTTCACTCTATCTATCCTATTCATTGGTAGTGTTCATTGATACTGGAAAAATTTTTTTCATTTCGTCAAACTCATGATCTGAACTGAACGAGTCGCACATACACCCTAGTACATGTTCCTCGACGCTGAGGACATCCTCGAAGAGCGGGGGATTTCGTGACATTTCTTATTGGCTGTCTTGCGTTTCTAATAAGTTGTTTAATGGTTGGCATGTCGTGTCTATATAATCTCATTCTAGATAGAATAGAGTGGGTTGGCTTAGATCGATCTTAACCTGATGGTTGATGATTATGAAAGATTTCTATTCACTATCAAATCACGGAAAATTCTAATTTTGAAATGGAATTCTATATTTATATAAATATAAAATCTCCAGTATTCTCATCTTCGACCGCTACAAGATCAACGATGCCATGAGCTTGGGCTTCTGTTGCTGACATAAAAACATCCCTTTCCATGTCTTCGGATATAACCCATAAAGGGTTGTACGTTCTTTGTACATAAACTTTTGTGAGGTTTTCGCGAATCTTCAACAGTTCTTCTGCTTCCAGGATAAATTCCCCTGCTTGTGCCTCATAAAAAGAACTAGCAGGTTGGTGAATCATAACCCTGATGATATTGATATAACATCATGAACGATTCTTCTATGCGTATCTCGCACGATTTGATTAAAGTAAGGGGGAATCAAAATAACAAGAAGAAATTAAACAACCGTACGGGCATATTTTGTACATTGCATACGGCTCTGTAATGGAATTTCTTTTTTCTTCCTTTCCTTTTGCAATAGAATTTCTTCTATCGAAAAGAAGAAATATAACTCATATGATCCAAATGTTTAGATGATCCATTTACCACCCTTCCTTTCGTAGTAGTAAAGAAAAATACTATGATGGTTCTGTTGCTTTATTTTACTTTATTATATATTTATTATATATTTATTATATTATTTATTTATTATATATAATTTATCTATTTTATATAATTCTATTTTATATAATATATAATTTATAATTTTAGAATTTATCTATTTATCTTGTCTGTGGTTTAGCAATCCCAAAGTTTCTTTTTGATACGATCCAAGAAGGATAAAATAAATTTTTCCATTTTTTTTGACTCTTTCTCTGATAACATAAAGATAAGAAAGAGACTTCTGGTGTGGAAGAAAAATGGTTTGTGACGCTGAAATTAACTCTTGACACATAAGATCAAGATCCAATTGGTAATAACCCTTCTTTTTCATACTATTATCTCAATACAAAATCTCATGTTAGGAAAAAACAATAATGGTTTGCTCATATCGAACTCGAAGTGCCATGCTATTATTACTTATTCTTTTTTTTTTTTTTATTATTATTTGATTCATATTCGATAGAGCGAAGGCATAGTCTTCTTTTTTTTTTATAAAAAAACTCATTGGCGCCAAGCGTGAGGGAATGCTAAACGTTTGGTAATTTCTCCTCCGACCAAAATGAAAGATCCCATTGAAGCTGCTAATCCCATGCATATTGTATGTACATCGGGTACCACAAATTGCATAGTGTCATAAATGGCTATTCCTGGTATTACCCATCCGCCTGGAGAGTTTATAAACAAATAAAGATCCCTAGTAGCATCTTCTATGCTGAGATATACCATGAGACCAGCAAGTTGATTCGAGATCTCGCTATCAACCTCTTGGCCTAAAAAAAGTAGTCTTTCTCGATGAAGTCGGTTGATTAGGGCAAAATTGTATCCCTGTGTAACCGTACGTGCACCTTTGGATGCATACGGTTCAAAAGAGAAAAAAATCAATGTGTCGATTCCAGTCTTATTTCTTTTTTTTTTCTAACTGTTTTTCTAATGAAGCGTTTTGCTTTTCTTCCATTTTTTTTTTTTTAACATGAGTTTTGGCCTCCTTCCCGTTCCCTATATTCTATAATGTATAAAAAGTAAAAAAAAAAAAAGAATTTTCGTAACTTATTGAACTAACTTCTCATTGATGTATTGTTTCATAAAAATTCAAATCACGATGTAATTTTCTTGTTCCTGAATGGGTCCTTTCAATTATTTTAGGTTTTTGTTCTACTCCGGGGGAATATTTGCCCGAATTATATTTGCACATATAGGGCAAATGATTTCAGTACTGCTTATTTTTTTTTTTTCAATTCGTTTCATACCTTTACCCAAACGATTCCATGTATTCATCATAGTACTTGTTAGACAGTTTGAGATTATCTCTATAGTAAGGCTAAGAATAGCCTATGATACAAGTGGTAATTATATCGTGTAATCGTATCGTATAGATCATATAGTATTATATATATATATAATAATATATATAATAATAATATAATAAATAATAATAATAATTAATAAATAATTAATAATTAAATTAAATAATTATATTATATTATATTTATATATTATATTATATTTATTATATTTAAATTATATTTAAATATTTTAATTTAATATTACTACATTTACTACTACATTTACATCAATATTTATATTACTACAATTACACTCCCATTCTAGTACTTTACTCTTACCATTCCCAATTTGGTATTCTATGAGCGGAGCCTGTATACTTTAATTTTCTCAGTCCAAGTAAACCATCAATTAGAATAATTGATAATATTGATCCCCAATAGGAATTGATCTAATTGTGCTTCACGCTCCGAATTTTTGATGGTTCAATCAATACAATATTGAATTGAATATATATCTATTGGATTGGGCGAAACAGAGAATACTCGATCGGGGGAGGTAACGGGGAAATCCCATATGACCAATATGTCTAACAAGTCGCACTATAAGTCAACCCAAACAGCATCTTCCTCTCCAGGACTCCGAAAAGGCACTTTTGGAACACCAACGGGCATTAAAATAAAGAAAAAATGAAGTACTATACTTTAACTTTAATATGGAAACGTAACAAAACAATGGCTTTATTGTTTTCATCATTTTTTATCTTTATTTCTTAAATTAATAAAAAATTATTAATTATTAAAATTAATAATTACATTACATATAATTTATATTTTATATTTATTATATTTAATTTATTATATTATTTATATATTTATATTATTATTATATTTATATTTTATATATATTTAAATATATTTATATATATATGTATATATATGTATTATATATACCATGTATATATACTATGTACTATGATGTAGTATGATACATGACAGAATATTATAAATATTATATTTATATATTATATATTTATTAGAATATAGAATATAGATTTATATATCATAGTCATAGTAGATATAATCTAGTGTATATAGATTATAATGATTATAATATTATAATATAGATATAGACTTTATATTTTATATATAGACTGGAAGTCTCATAGAGGAAGGCAGAATGAATAAATAAAAATTGGAACTAACGGATCGATCGGATCGGACAATTGTTCGAATGATTTCAAATGATAAAGATAAACAAGTATCTATGTATTCTTTTCCCCAAACAAAATACTCCCATTGCGTATTGGTACTTATCGGGTATAGAATAAGATCTGTTTCTCTTTGTTATTATTAAATATATATTATTTATTATTAAATATATATTATTAAATATAAACAGAATTGTTCTTTTATATTTCTATTTCCTTGAAGATAAAAGAAGGGAATACAAATAAATATTAATCCCTTTTCTACCGAACAGGTGAAGTACACGGTCTAGTCTTTTCCAATGCGATAAAATTACATAATGTCTGTTTATTTTTTAGAATTTTTTAGAAAGGGGTATTTACATGGGTTTGCCTTGGTATCGTGTTCATACTGTCGTATTGAATGATCCCGGTCGATTGCTTTCTGTCCATA